AATATAAGAAAAATACATAGGAACATAATATGATACCAAAGGTTATAATAATATTAATAAAATTTATAATATAATTTATTTTTATATTGAATGAAGATTTAATTCATTTAAATTTTAATGAAATTATTATAAATGATGAATAAATTATTTTAAAATAAACAAATGATATAATTAATCTACTTATAATAAGAATAAAAGATAATAGTAATTGATTGTTAAAAATTAAATTGTTTAAAGTTATTCATTTAGGAAAAAATCCTGAAAAGGGAGGTAAACCTCTTAAAGATACAAAATTTAAAAAAATTATTAATTTAAATGTAAAATTATTATTTAAATTAAATAATTGGTTTAAATAAAATAGTTTATTAATTTGGAAAATTAGGCAGATTAGTAGAGTAAAAATAAAATAAAATGAAAAATATAAAGTTCAAAGATTTTCTCTGATTAATAAAGTTAAAATTAATCATCCTAAATTATTAATAGATGAGAAAGCTATTAATTTTCGTAAGGAGGTTTGGTTGAATCTTCCCTTTATTCTAATTAATATATTTAAAATTGCTGTATAAATTATAAGATTAAAATTTATTATGTAAGAAATAAAAATTATAGGGGAGATTTTTTGTCAAGTTATTAAAAAGAAATTATTATTTCAAGATAATTTTTTAGAAATTTTAATAAATCAGAAATGTATTGGGGCGGATCCTAATTTTATTAATATTGTTATATTTATAAAGATAGGGATAAATTTTAATATTTTTAGACAGGTAAACAATGTGAGAATTCTAAATAAAAAATTTAGAGAGGCAATAGATTGAATAAAAAAATATTTCAATGTTAATTTAGAGTTAATAAAATTTGAAGGTATACTTATTAGTACAATAAAACTTAATAAGTTAATTTCCAATCCTATTCAACATCCTATTCAAGAACTTGACGTGATAGAAATAAGAGTACTTATAATTAAGAGAAAAAAAAAAAATCTTTTTTTTGATCAAGTGTAAAAAAATAATTTAATTATAAAAAATATTTTATAAAATAGTAAAAAAAAAATTCCACTTTAAAATTTACATATATATTAATATTTATATAAATATAAATATAATTATAAATCTTAATAACATTCAATTCAATAAATAAAGGAAAAAAAGAGTAAATTATTAATAATACTATAAAAATATTATAATATTAAATTATTAATATATATATATATATATATAAATAAATATTATAATATTAAATTATTAATATATATATATAAATAAATATTATAATATTAAATTATTAATATATATATAAATAAATATTATAATATTAAATTATTAATATATATATATATATATTATAAAATTAAATTATTAATATATATATAAATAAATATTATAATATTAAATTATTAATATATATATATATATATATATTATAAAATTAAATTATTAAAATAAAAAAAAAAAAAAAAAAAGTAGTTAAAAAGTATAATTTATTTATAAAAAAATTTATTTTTTATTTGTTTTGTAAAATAAATTTTTGTATTTTTTTTTTATTTTAATAATAATTGATAGGGAAATAAAGTATTAATTGGTATTAAAAATTTAAGAAATTAAGATTTAGCAGTATAAAAATTAAGAACTAATTTTGTGCCAGCAGTTGCGGTTACACAAAACTTAAAATAAATTCTATTAGCTAATAGTAAATAATTTTATATTAAATTAAAAATAAAATTATTAGGTAAAATTTTAATTTTATAAAAATTTATTAAAAAAATATGAATTATTAAATTTAAGTAATAAACTAGGATTAGATACCCTATTATTATAAATTAATTATATTGCTGAAATAGTAAGTATAGGATATGGAAACTAAAATAAGATGGCGGTATTTTATTTTGTTTAGAGGAATCTGTTAAGTAATTGATAGTCCACGAATAAATTTACTTGATTTATTATTTTGTATATCGTTGTTAAAAAAATATTTTTAAAAAAAATTAATATTTTAATTTTTTTATTAGAACTCAGTTCAGATCAAGATGCAGATTATAATTAAGTTTTAAATGGATTACAATAAATATATTTAAACGGATAGGTATATTTAAAAATATTTTTAAGGTGGATTTAAATGTAATTTTAATTAATTTATTAAAATGATTAAAAATTAAAGTATGTACATATTGCCCGTCAATTTCATCTAAAAATTGGAGTAAGTCGTAACAAAGTAGAGGTACTGGAAAGTGTTTCTAGAATGAGTATATTATAGTGTAATATGCACAATAATTTTTGGAATTATTAGTTATAGAATAGTTTTATATAATATAGTTTGAAAAATACATATAGTTATGTGAAAATAAATCGAATTAGAACTTGTATTTAAAGTATTTCATTTACATTGAAAAAAAATTAAAATTTAATTAGTTTGAATGAGAAAATTAATAATTTAAAAATAATAAAAAAATTTTTAATAGAAGTTGAATTTTAGTATGTAATTAGAAAAAAAAAATATTTTTATAGAGTATTAGTATTTTATAGTAAATTTGAAATAATTGAAAATTTATTAAAAATAAAGTAAATTTTATTTATTGTATCTTGTGTATCAGAGTTTTATAAAAAATAGTTTATAAATAATTAAAAATCTCGAATTTAAAAGAGTTAATTAATTATAAAATTTAATGTTGTAAAATTATTTTGAATAATTAATTGGAAATGAAATGTTAATCGTTTTTAAAGATATCTAGTTTTTTTAGAAAAAAATTAAATTTTTAATTTAAAAAATTTTTATATTTAATTAATGTTAATATAAAGAATTTAAAATTTTATATATTAAGGGATAAGCTTTAATTTAAAAAATTATAATAATTTATATAAAATAAAAAATTTTAAGATTTATATTGTTTAAAAATTAAAAATTATTATAAATTATTTTTTTTTAATAATAAAATTTTATAATATTTTAATTTATTATAAAAAAACATTTTTAATAAAATAGATATGGGAATAATGTAGAAATTAGTATATAAATAAATTAAAAAATTTATTTTTAAAAAAAATAAGTTAAAGGAATTCGGCAAAATTTTATATTCACATGTTTATCAAAAACATGTCTTTTTGAGAATAATTTAAAGTCTAATCTGCCCACTGATTGAAAATTAAAGGGCTGCAGTATAATGACTGTACAAAGGTAGCATAATAATTAGTCTTTTAATTGAAGACTTGAATGAAAGATTTGATGAGATATAAACTGTCTCTAAATTATTTTTAAAATTTATTTTTTTAGTAAAAAAACTAAAATAATTTTAAAAGACGAGAAGACCCTATAGAGTTTTATTTAAAAAGTATTTTTTATTATATTTATAATTACAATGGAAAATATTTATTAAATTTTGTTGGGGTGATAAAAAAATTTAAAAAACTTTTTTTTTAGGAAACGTAGATAAATGAATATATGATCCAATATTATTGATTAGAAGAATAAATTACCTTAGGGATAACAGCGTAATTTTTTTTTTTAGTACAAATAAAAAAAAAAGATTGCGACCTCGATGTTGGATTAAGATAAAATTTTTATGCAAAAGTAAAAAATTTTGATCTGTTCGATCATTAAAATCTTACATGATCTGAGTTCAGACCGGTGTGAGCCAGGTTGGTTTCTATCTTTAGAAAAATACAATATTTTAGTACGAAAGGATCAAATATTTTAAATAATTTATTTAAAGGAATAATAATAATTTAGATCTATTTTGGCAGATAAATGCATTGAATTTAGATTTCATGAATATATAATTATTATATAAATAGAAATAAATTATTTAGATTATGTTTGTTTAATGTTTGGGGTTATTATTATGTTAATTGGGATTTTGATTAGAGTAGCTTTTTTAACTTTATTAGAACGAAAGGTTTTAGGGTATATTCAAATTCGTAAAGGTCCTAATAAAATTAGAATTTTAGGATTATTTCAACCTTTTAGAGATGCCATTAAATTATTTACTAAAGAACAAGTTTTTTTGAATTATTCAAATTATTTTGTTTATTATTTTTCTCCTATTATAAATTTTATTTTAGCTTTAATTATTTGGATAGTAATACCTTATTTTATAAATTTTATTATATTTAATATAGGAGTATTTTATTTTTTGTGTTGTCTTAGAGTAGGAGTTTATACAATTTTAATATCAGGTTGATCTTCTAATAGAAATTATTCTTTATTAGGAAGATTACGGTCAGTAGCACAAACTATTTCTTATGAAGTTAGTTTATCTTTGATTTTTTTATCTAGTATTATTATAGTAATGAATTTTAATTTAATAATTTTTGTTGAATATCAGAGAATAATTTGATTTTTTTTTTTAATGATACCGTTAGGTTTTACTTTTTTTTCTTCTTTATTAGCTGAAACTAATCGAACTCCTTATGATTTTGCAGAAGGAGAAAGAGAATTAGTTTCTGGTTTTAATGTAGAATATAGAAGAGGTAGGTTTGCTTTAATTTTTTTATCAGAATATTCAAGAATTTTATTTATAAGATTAATATTTGTAATTATTTATTGTGGGGGTTATAAATTAAGTATTTTTTTTTATATAAAGATAATATTTGTTTCTTTTTTAGTTATTTGAGTTCGTGGGACTTTATGTCGGTATCGTTATGATAAGTTAATATATTTGTGTTGAAAAGGTTATTTACCAATATCATTAAATTTTATTATTTTTTATTTAGGATTAAAATTTTATTTATTTTAAAATTAATAGAATTATTATTCTTTATTAAGTTTTCAAAACAAATGCTTTAACAAGCTCATTAATTTAATTATAAAAATTAAAATATTAATTTGTCTCAATATTTAAAAATAAAAGGGTTAAATAAAAAATAAAAAAAATATAGAAAAGTTAAAATTTGTCTTATTATAATATAAGGATACTCAATAGGATTTGCACCAATTCATGTTAAGTTTGCAAAACAAATAATAAATAATCAGAATAAAATTTGATTTAAGGGGTAAAATTGATTACTTTTAATTTTTTTTTTATAATTGAATGGTAAAGTAAATAAAATAAGGATTGATATAGCTAAAGCGATAATTCCTCCTAACTTGTTAGGAATTGAACGTAAAATAGCATATGCAAATAAAAAATATCATTCAGGTTGAATATGAGGAGGGGTAATTATAGGATTGGCGGGAGAAAAATTATCTGGATCTCCTAAAAAATATGGATTAATTAAAGTTAAGGAAATAATGATGATTAAAATTAAATAAAATCCAATAAAGTCTTTGTAAGTAAAAAATGGATGAAATCTAATAAAATTGTTTTTTAGGTTTAGGCCTAAAGGGTTATTAGATCCTGTTTGATGAAGGAATATAAGATGAATTATTACTATTAAAATAATAAGAAAAGGAAAAAGAAAATGGAAAGTATAAAATCGAGTTAGAGTAGCATTGTTTACAGAGAATCCTCCTCAAATTCAGTAAGTTAGTGAATTTCCTAAATAAGGGATTGCTGTTAATAAATTAGTAATAACTGTAGCTCCTCAAAAAGATATTTGACCTCAAGGTAAAATGTATCCTATAAAGGCTGTAGCTATTCTTATAATAAAAATAGTTGTACCAATTATTCAAGTTGATTTTAAATTATAAGATCCATAATAAATGTTTCGTCCTATATGAATGTATATACAAATAAAAAAAAAAGATGCTCCATTAGCATGAAGAGTGCGAATTAGTCAACCATAATTAACATTTCGACAAATATAATTTACTCTAAGAAAAGCTAATTCAATATTAGCTGTATAGTATATTGTTAAAAATAATCCAGTTAAGATTTGAGTAAATAATCTTAAAATTAATAAAGATCCATAATTTCATCATAAGGAAATATTAATTGGTGCAGAGAGATTTATTATAGAATTATAGATATTTTTTATTAAATAATTGTGTTTAAAATAAGGTTTAAATAAATTCACTTTAAATAAATTTTTATGATGAGGCTATAAATTTGAACGTAAGGGTCCTTTGAAAATGTTAGTAATTTTTACTACTGCAATTAAAGTAATGAATAAATATAATACTAATATTATTAAGAGAAGGAATGTTTGTTCATTATATAATTTAGATAAGTTAAAATTAAATTCGTTATTAGAAAATATATATTTATTAAAAAAATTATATATTTCATTATTGAAATAAAAATTTCTTGTAAGAAGGTCATTTCTAAAATAATAAGATAAAATAAAAAAACAAATAAAAAATAAGAGGATAGATTTATCCATAAAATTGATTTTAAATAATTCATTAGAAGCAATACTAGAAATGTAGATAAATATAACTAAAATTCCTCCAACAAAAATTAAAAAAAGAATATATGAAAATCAGTAAGTATCTGTTAATATTCCAGATAGTAAACAAATAATAAAAGTTTGAATTAAAATTAAAATACCTAAAGCTAAAGGATGTTTAATAAATATTATGAATATACATGTAAATAAAATAAAATTTATTAGTAAAAGTTTTATACAGAAAATAGTTTAATAAAAATAGTAATTTTGGAGATTACTGATAATATAATATATTTTTTTTGAAGTTTTTAAAGAAAATCTTATTTTTGATTTACAAAATCAAAGTTTTTTTTAAACTATAAAAACTAATAGAAAATATTGAATTTTTTGTTTTTGTTTTATTTTTTATGGGGAATTTAATTTATGTATTGAATCATAAGCATTTATTAATTATAATAATAATTTTAGAATTTATTGTATTGATTTTATGATATTTTATATATTTATATTTAAGTATAGTAAATTATAACATATATATATTAATATTATTTTTAGTTTTTTCAGTTTGTGAGGGAGCGTTAGGTTTATCTATTTTAGTATCTATAATTCGTACTCATGGTAATGATTATTTTCAAAGGTTTAGAATAATTTAATGATAAAATTTTTAATATATATTATATTTTTGATATTTATTTGTTATAAAAATAATATATTTTGAATTATTCAGTTTAGTTTTATAATTTTAATATTTTTATTTATGAATTCTAACATTTTTCAAATGGGTTTTTTTAATTTAAGATATATTTTAGGTTGTGATAAAATTTCTTGAGGGTTAATTTTATTAAGAATTTGGATTATTTTTTTAATAATTATAGCTAGTCAGAAGTTAAATAAGGAAAAATTTTTTAATAAGTTTTTTTTATTTATAGTTATTTGTTTAATAGTAATAATGTATTTAACTTTTAGAAGAATAAATATTTTTTTTTTTTATTTTTTTTTTGAGGGTAGTTTGATTCCAATTTTTATTTTAATTGTAAATTGGGGGTATCAGCCTGAACGTATGCAAGCAGGATTGTATTTATTTTTTTATACTTTATTAGCATCTTTACCATTATTAATTGGAATTTTTTATTATTATAAATTTGTTAATAATATAATTATTTATTTTATAAAGTTTTATAGATGTGAAATGTTTTTATTATATATTAGGTTTATTATAGCTTTTTTAGTAAAAATACCTATATATTTTTTTCATTTGTGACTTCCTAAAGCTCATGTAGAGGCGCCTATTTCAGGTTCTATAATTTTGGCTGCTATTATATTAAAATTAGGAGGATATGGTTTGATACGTATTATGGTTTATTTACAAAAAATAAATTTAAAATTTAGCTATATTTTAGTAGTAATTAGGCTGATTGGGGGGTTAAATATTAGAATGCAATGTTTTTTTCAAGTTGATATAAAATCTTTAATTGCTTATTCTTCAGTAGCTCATATAGGAATAGTTATTGGAGGAATTTTTACAATAAATTATTGGGGTTATATGGGTTCTTATATTTTAATAGTTGGACATGGATTATGTTCTTCTGGTATGTTTTGTTTATCAAATATTAATTATGAACGTTTTAATAATCGAAGTTTATTTTTAAATAAAGGGTTAATAAATTTTATGCCTTCAATAAGATTATGATGATTTTTAATAATGTCATCTAATATGGCTAGTCCTCCTTCAATAAATTTAATTGGGGAAATTAGTTTAATGAATAGATTAATTAGATGATCTTGATTGAGAATTTTTTTTTTAATATTTATTTCATTTTTTAGAGCGGGTTATAGATTGTATTTATATTCTTTTACTCAACATGGCAGATATAATAGTAGAATTTATAGATTTTTTAGAGGAGTATCACGGGAATATTTATTGTTAATATTGCATTGAGTTCCTTTAAATATTATAATTATAAAATTAGAGTATTTTGTGATTTAATACTTGAATAATTTAATAAAAATATTGATTTGTGGTGTCAAAAATATGGTTTCATTTTAAGTTATAAAAAAATATTCTATATTTTTTATTTGATTTGTTTTTTTATTTAGTTTTAATTTGCTTTTTTTTATAATATTTTTATATTTTAAAATAATAAATTTAGTGTTATTATTAGAATGGGAAATTTTTTTTTTTAATTCTAGGGTAGTTGTTATAACTATTTTATTGGATTGAATATCTTTATTATTTATAATATTTGTTTTATTGATTTCTTCTTCAGTGATTTATTATAGAGGAAGATACATGAAATCGGAATTGAATAAAGTTCGATTTGTGTATTTAGTATTAATATTTGTATTTTCTATAATATTAATAATTATTAGTCCTAATATAATTAGAATTTTATTAGGATGAGATGGGTTAGGATTGGTATCTTATTGTTTAGTTATTTTTTATCAAAATATAAAGTCTTATAATGCTGGGATATTAACTGCTTTATCAAATCGAATTGGGGATGTAATAATTTTGTTATTAATTTCTTGAATATTAAATTATGGGAGATGAAATTATATTTTTTATTTAGATTTTATAAGAAGAGAGATTTCTATAAAAATTATTGGATTATTAGTAATTATTGCTTCTATAACAAAAAGAGCTCAGATTCCTTTTAGATCTTGGTTACCTGCTGCTATATCTGCTCCTACACCTGTTTCTGCTTTAGTTCACTCTTCTACTTTAGTTACAGCTGGGGTTTATTTAATAATTCGATTTAATAGATTATTAATAGAATTATTTTTTATAAAATTTTTTATATTGATATTTGGATTAACTATATTAATAGCAGGGGTTAGAGCTAATTTTGAATTTGATTTAAAGAAAATTATTGCATTATCAACTTTGAGTCAATTAGGGTTAATAATAAGAATTTTGAGAATAGGATTTAGAGATTTAGCTTTTTTTCATTTATTGACACATGCTATATTTAAAGCTTTATTATTTTTATGTGCTGGGGTGATTATTCATTTTATAAATAATAGTCAAGATATTCGGAATATAGGTGGGGTTAGAATTTTTATTCCTATTACTTCATTATGTATGAATATTTCTAATATATCTTTATGTGGAATTCCTTTTTTGTCAGGATTTTATTCAAAAGATTTAATTTTAGAAATAGTTAGGATAAGGAATTTTAATTTTTTTATTGTATGTTTATATTTTGTATCTACAGGATTGACTATATTTTATACTATTCGGTTGATTATATATTTAATATTAAATGAGTTTAATTTAGTTTCAATTTATAATTTATATGATGAAGATTATCATATATTGAAAAGAATATTGTTATTGTTATTTATGAGTTTAGTATCTGGAAGATTTTTAAGTTGGGTAATTTTTTGTTATCCTTATATGATTTATTTGCCATTATCCTTGAAATTTATAGTATTTTATGTTATAGGAATAGGATTTATTTTAGGGTATTTTATTAGAGATATAAATTTATACTCTATAAATAAGTTTAAGGAAACTTATAGTTTAAGATATTTTTTTACTAATATATGATTTTTACCAGAAATATTTGTGTATGGGGTAAATTATTATTATTTAAATTATAGTCAAAAATTAATGAAAAATATGGATTTAGGATGAATTGAGTATTATTCAGGTTATGGAATTTTTTATATTTTAAAAAATAATTCAATTATTGTTGAAATTCTACAGAAAAATAATTTTAAGATTTATTTAATAATGTTTATATTATGGATAATAATTATGATTTTTATTAGTTTTATTTAAATAAGAATTTAAATAGCTTAAGTTAGAGCGTAATATTGAAGATATTAAGGTAATATGTATATTTTTAAATGTTATAGTTAATATATTAAGAAATATTAATGAGTAAATCACTGGTAAAAAGTTAGAAGCTTTTTTGGAATATTTCTAATTGGAATTAAAATTCATTTTTATTATTAACAATAATATACCTCTATTTTGGTTTCAATTAAATAAGGAGTATATACTCAAGTTTTTAAGTCGAAATTAAATGCAAATTGCTTCTTATAATTAATTAAGATAAATTAATTAATTTAATAGTTTTTGAATGCAAATCAAATGTTTTTTTTAAACTATAATCTTAGTTAGATCAGTTTAATATATTTTGATTTCATTCATGATAAATTCCTAAAAGTAAAACAATAATAAAGAAAATTCTAATTTTAAATCATAAAATAAAATTTACTAATTTGAATGATGGAATGATAGGAAAAATTAAACCAATTTCAATGTCAAAGATTAGAAAGATTATAGTAATTAAAAAAAAATGTAATGAGAATGGAATACGGGCAATAGATTTAGGATCAAATCCGCATTCAAAAGGAGAACATTTTTCTCGATCTAAAAATGATTTTTTAGAAAGGATTATACAAATAAATATTATTAAATTGGAGATAAAAATAAAAATTATTCTTAAATAGAAGATTAAGAAAATTATTTATATTAAAATATATTAAACTTTTTAATTGGAAATTAAATATACTATTTATATTATATAAATTAAGTTAATTAATTAATTTCCTCATCAGTAAATAGAAATAAATAAAAATAATCATACTACATCTACAAAATGTCAATATCAAGCTGCAGCTTCAAATCCAAAATGGTGAGTTCTTGAAAAATGATTGAATGTTAGTCGGATAAAACATGTTCCTAAAAAAATTGTTCCTATGAGAACATGAAGGCCATGGAATCCTGTTATTATAAAAAAAATTGATCCATAAATTCTATCTGCGATGGTAAAAGAAGCTTCTAAATATTCAAAAGCTTGTAGTAAACTAAAATAAATTCCTAATAAAATAGTTAAAAATAGGCTTTGTGTAGATTGAGATAAATTATTTATTATAATAGTGTGATGAGTTCAAGTAATAGTGATTCCTGAGGAGATTAAAATGATTGTATTTAATAATGGAATTTGGAATGGATTAAAGGTGGAAATATTTTTAGGAGGTCAAGATAAGCCAATTTCAATGTTAGGAGAAAGACTTCTATGGAAAAATCTTCAGAAAAAGGAAATAAAAAAGAAAATCTCGGATACAATAAATAAAATTATTCCCCATCGGATTCCTATTATTACAGATAAAGTATGTTTTCCTTGATAAGTTCTTTCACGACAAATGTCACGTCATCATTGGTAAGTAGATAATAAAATGATAATATATCCAATAATAAAAAGGTTTAAGTTATAATTGTGGAATCATTTTATTATTCCTGAAGTTAAAGTTATTAATCCGATAGCACTAGTAAGTGGTCAAGGACTAGAATCTACTAAATGATATGGGTGATTATAAGAGTTTTTCATTAATTTCTTTCATTATAATAAAGTAAATTTAAAACTGAAATTACGTAAGCTTGAATAATAGCAACTGCTGATTCTAAGCAGAATAATATAATTTGAATAATAATTAGAAATAAAATAAAATAGTTTCTTAGATTAATTCCATTTCTTCTTAATAGATTTAAAATTAAATGACCTGCAATTATATTTGCTATCAAACGAATAGCGAGAGTTAAAGGACGGATAATATTACTAATTGTTTCAATTAATACTATAAAAGGTATTAGGATAGTTGGAGTTCCTTGGGGGATTATATGGGTAAATATGTGGTTAGTGTTGTTAATTCAACCAAAAATTATATAGCTTAATCATAAAGTTAGAGAAATAGATAGTGATACAATAATATGACTAGTTCTAGTGAAAATATAAGGAAATAATCCTAGAAAATTGTTAAAACAAATAAAGTAGAATAAAGAAATGAATAATAAAATTGGGGAAATATTTTTTTTATTATGATTTAGTAAGATTTTAAATTCTAATTTAATTTTTTTAGTAAAATAATTTCATAATATAAAATGTCGATTGGGAATAAATCAGAAAGTTATAGGTAAAAAAAAAATTCCTAAGATTGATCTAAGTCAATTTAATGGTATATTTATTAAATTTGTAGAAGGGTCGAATATTGAAAAAAGATTATTTATCATCTTCAAAAAAAATTTTTATTTTGTAATTTAATTTGTTTTATATTTTTTATAAATGAGATTTTGTTAAAAGCAATTATAATAATAAATAAGAGGTAGATTGAAATAAAGATAATAATTAAAGGATATCAATTAATTGGTATTATTTGAGGCAAAAAGAATATTACTTAAGTAATAATTTAAAACTGACAGTCTTTATGTTATTTTTTTAACTAATTCTTTAATTGGTATTTTTCATTAGAAATAGGTGTTAATTTATTATATAGTGGTTTAAGAGACCAGTACTTACTTTCAGTCATCTAATGATTTTATTAAAGATTGTAGTTAAAAGTTGGGAATTAGGATTTATTGATTCAATTGATGAAAGTTTTTATTGAAATACTTTCAATAACAATTGGTATGAATGAGTGGTTAGTTCCACAGATTTCAGAACATTGGCCAAAAAAAATTCCTGGTCGATTTATAAAAAATCTTGTTTGATTTAATCGTCCTGGATTAGCATCAATTTTTACTCCAAGTGAAGGGATAGTTCAGGAATGGATTACGTCAGAAGATGTTACTAAAATTCGAATTTGATTATTTATTGGTAAAATAATACGATTATCTACATCTAATAGACGAAAATTATTAAATTTTTGATTAATTTTTAGTATATAGGAATCAAATTCAATATTATTAAAGTCTGAATATTCATAACTTCAGTATCATTGATGTCCAATAGATTTTAAGGTAATTAAAGGATTGTTAAGTTCATCTAGTAAGTATAGTAAACGTAGGGAAGGAAAAGCGATGAAAATTAAAGTAAAAGCTGGGATAATAGTTCAGATTAATTCAATTAATTGACCTTCAAGTAAAAATCGATTAATAAATTTATTAGAAAAAAGTTTTATTATTAAATAGGTTACTAAAATTAGAATTATTATTAAAATAAATAAGGTGTGATCATGAAAAAAAATAATTTGTTCTATTAAAGGAGAATTTCTATTTTGATAATTTAAATTTGATCAAGTTGCTATTTCTAAAAAAGAAAAAAAAATTCTTATATTTGAAGCTTAAATTCAACACATTTATCTGTCATATTAGAAATTATTTAAAATAGGAAGTTCATTATAAGAATGTTCTGCTGGTGGGAATCTTTGATATCATTCAATAGATGAGGATAAGTTTATAGAAAATAAAATTATATGATGATTTATAAATGATTTTCAAATAATAATAATTAAAAAAAATAATGATAATAATGAAATATAAGAACCGAAGGAAGAAATTAAATTTCAGGTTAAGAAACTATCTGGATAATCTGAATATCGTCGAGGTATACCTGCTAAGCCTAGAAAGTGTTGAGGGAAAAAAGTTAAATTTACTCCAATAAATATAGAATAAAATTGAATTTTTAAAAGGAATGGATTTAAAGATAATCCTGTGAATAAAGGATATCAATGAATAAATCCTCCAAAAATTGCAAATACAGCTCCTATAGACAGAACATAGTGAAAATGAGCTACTACATAGTATGTGTCGTGGAGGGTAATGTCAATTGAGGAATTAGCTAAAATTACTCCTGTGAGTCCTCCAATTGTAAATAAAAAAATAAATCCTAATCTTCATAATATAGCTGGATTATAATTAATTTGTGTTCCGTGAAGAGTTGCTAATCATCTGAAAATTTTAATTCCTGTGGGAACTGCAATGATTATAGTTGCTGAAGTAAAATAAGCACGTGTGTCAATATCTATTCCTACAGTGAATATGTGATGGGCTCAAACGATAAATCCTAATAATCCAATTGCTAGTATGGCATAAATTATTCCTAAGGTTCCAAAGGTTTCTTTTTTTCCTCTTTCTTGAGAAATGATATGAGAAATTATTCCGAATCCTGGGAGAATTAGAATGTATACTTCTGGGTGACCAAAAAATCAAAATAAGTGTTGATAAAGAATAGGATCTCCTCCTCCTGCAGGGTCAAAAAATGAAGTATTGAGGTTTCGGTCAGTTAATAATATAGTAATAGCTCCTGCTAGGACTGGTAAAGATAAAAGTAAGAGTAAAGCTGTGATTCCTACTGCTCAAACAAATAAAGGTATTTTATCAAATGATAGGTTATTTAATCGCATATTGATAATTGTAGTAATAAAATTGATAGCTCCAAGGATAGAGGAAATTCCGGCTAAGTGAAGAGAGAAGATAGTTAAATCTACTGATGTACCTCTATGGGCTGTATTAGAAGATAGAGGGGGATAAACTGTTCAACCAGTTCCGGTTCCATTTTCTACAATACTACTAGAAATTAGAAGAATTAAAGAAGGGGGAAGAAGTCAGAAACTTATGTTATTTATTCGTGGGAAAGCTATATCAGGGGCTCCTAGTATTAAAGGTACTAGTCAATTTCCAAATCCTCCAATTATAATTGGTATTACTATAAAAAAAATTATAATAAAAGCATGAGTAGTGATAATAGTATTATAAATTTGATCATCATTAATAAAAGATCCAGGATTGCTTAATTCGATTCGAATTAATAAGCTAAGTGAGGTACCAATTAGGCCAGCTCAAATTCCAAAAATAAAATATAAAGTTCCAATATCTTTATGATTAGTAGAGAAAAATCATTTTTTCAAATAAAATGGCTGAGAATAAGCGATAAATTGTAAATTTATTAACGAAAAATTTTTCTTTTATTAGCTTTATATTCAATTATGATATAAAATTGCAAATTTTATGGTATAGTAGTATAATACTATTAAGGCTTAAAGAATATCTTTAATGATAATTTTGAAAATTATAAGTTTTATTAACTTAAAACCTTAATTTTAGATAAGAAATAAATTTTTTTATATATATATATAAATAATATTTATATAGTTTAAAAAAAACTTTACATTTTCATTGTAATAATAAAATAAATTTTTTATAAATTGAATGTTCAATAAAGGTAATTATAATTACATAGTTTACCCTATCAAGGTAATCCTTTTATCAGGCACTTTATTTATAAATTAAATATAAAATTATAAAAAAAAGTTTAACTTTATATTTGAATTATGAGTCCAAAAGCTTTTTTAGCTTATTTTTAT